GCTTTAATGGTAGTCTTTACATTTTCCCTTTCACTCGTAGTATGGGGAAGAAGTGGACTCTAAAGGTACTACTAATTGATTGAGGAATCAAACCGTATCAATTGTTTTAGAGATCCTTCTGCACCGCATTTTGTATTATTCAAAAAAGATATTCAGTTCGGAATTCTATTGGATTCTAGTGGAGTAATGTATTATATGACTAAAATTCTTTCAATGAAAGATATATTTCAATGATTCTCATGTTTGTATCTCGAAAGGAAAGGGATACATATTATTGGAATTTTAGTCCAACAAAATTTTTCCTAAATTTTCTATTTCAATGAACGGGCTCTTACCATAATTGGAGATAGATACTGAAGAAGGCCTGACCTCCCTTTTTTGTTTCCCTCTTTACTTTTACTGCTCAAAAAATTATTTTTGAAGTGTATACGCGCTTTCTATGAGCAAAAATATAGACGTAGTCGTTGTCTAACGATATGCTATGCATAATAAGATCTTGCCTTGGGCGAGTCACATATTGCGCGCACTTAACGATATTCTTTTATTATTTGCGAAATGGAATTTCTACTTTATCGACTCATTTCATATCTTAATATCAGGGTTCAAGCATTAATAATCGGCGAGGTTTATTATTTATTCCCTTTCAAAATTCAAAATCCGAAGAAGTGCCCATAGAACTCCTGTCAATGGATCAATCCATTTTTTCTTTGAAATGCTAGAAAAAAGATTACTACTCTTTAATATATATATATATATATGTTAATGCTCATAATGCTTTTTCCTTCTTTGATTTGATTCTTTCGATAGATCACGAAACTCAGATTGCAAAGAATAAGAAATCTATAAAGTAGAACTATAAAGTAAGACAATTAGCTAAAGTAAAACAATTCTTTAATTTCAATTTAAGAAGTAGAACTTTATACACTACAATAACACTAATAGATAGTAAGAAAGAAATCTATATTTCTTTCTTACTATACTATAGTATCGGATCTGATAGAATACTGTCGATTAGAATCCACTCATTTCTTTTAAGACATGAAATTGGAATCTTGGAATCATTTTCCTTTTTTCTTCAATCGTTGATAAGAACTCAGAAGTCAAGTTTCATTCAAATTAATTAATCTTTTTTATTTTGATTTTGGCTTTCTGTTTTTACATAAATGATAAGCAGAAAAGCAGTAGGAACTAGAATGAACAGCGCAGTAGCAATAAATGCAAGAATATTTACTTCCATAATCTCATCTTTTTTTTACTTCACAATAACTCGGGATTTAATCCCATAGAGATGATAAATCTTTCGCCGGTAAATTCAATGAATGAATTACCTCTCAATGATCTTAAATCAGATCAATATCATGAATAACAATATCTGAGCTATCAAATCAATTCGTCGTCGCGAATTGAATAGTATAACATAAGAAGACGTTTTATCCATACTGAATCCAAAATAGGATTCCCAGCCCACTCAAAAAGTACTTTTGAATGAAAGAGATTTTTTCAATTTCACATTAGTAATTGAGGTTACACAAACAAAAACAGAGCCGGAAGGGGGCTATTTTTTAAGCCGGAAAAGTATTCTATCGGGGGAATTCTGTTAAATTCATTTTGTTTTGTACACGAAAGGAATTCCATTTTTTTGTATGTGCGCTTGAGAAACATATAGTCCTCTATTCCATCGAAAAAGCAGACTCAGTATCTCTTGGAATACTGACTATATTGCTCCATCAATTGTACTAATCTACATATGTCTTTCTACTACCAATGAGTCCTAGTTGAAGTAACGAAAATTCTCCTATCTATTTGTTTGATGAGAAGGGCGAAACGAAAAAGGAAAGAAAAAAGAACCCCTTTGGGAATGAAATTTTTCTTCTTGTTCCCCCGTTAACAGAAAAAGGAAAGCTGATTGATGTACTTATTGAATCTGTCGGGACTGACGGGGCTCGAACCCGCAGCTTCCGCCTTGACAGGGCGGTGCTCTGACCAATTGAACTACAATCCCAGGGAAATAAGGGATCTAGCAGAAATTTTGATTCTTTTTTATTCCTCCGTATCGGGTATTTCTGAAGGACAGGGGGGTTATATCATCTCATGGTATATTGGCGAATTGTTGGGCCGAGCTGGATTTGAACCAGCGTAGACATATTGCCAACGAATTTACAGTCCGTCCCCATTAACCGCTCGGGCATCGACCCAGGAAAACCCATTTGAGGTTTATTGGTAATCCATGATCAACCTCCTTTTGTAGTACCCTACCCCCAGGGGAGGTCGAATCCCCGCTGCCTCCTTGAAAGAGAGATGTCCTAAACCACTAGACGATAGGGGCTTATTTGCCCAACGTCCATCAGAATCATATGATGCCCATTGTACGAATAGGTTATTCTAATTGTCAATAAATAAGAATAATTTAATTTATTAGAAAGTATAATAATAATACTTCTTATTTTCTATTATCTATTTCTATTAATAATAGAAATAGAATACATTTTGAAAATAAAAA